AATCTATTTTCTATATTCCGTGCTCCAGATACTAGAATAAATATCTGACGGGGTAAAGCCATCTCTATCAAGATGACGGATCCATTTTATGTTCTGTACTATCAATAGGATCAATTCTAACAAGTCACACACTCATATTCCGGAAATACAGAAAGAAAGAAGTTTCACGGTCGAACTACCAAATCCAAATAGAATGGGCTAAAAATCAAAGACCTAACTGCTAAACTTTTTTTTCTATTGAAAAGCTAGTTAGTCGATTCTTGTAAATCTAATTCATCGAATCGAAATTTCGTCCAGTAAAATGGACGAATTATAAATCTCTAAAATAATAGAGAGAAATATCGCAAATAGAGCCATTGCAACACCCATCAAAGGAGTAGTTCCCCACCCCGGGGCTACTTTACCATATTCTGAATTCAATGGTTTCAATAAATCCCCTACAACAGTTCGTCTTGGACCAGATCTAGAACTACCCTCAACGGTTTGTGTAGCCATAAATCCTATTTTTTATTCATTGAGATTTGTTGACTTTGTATACCATTCCGCTGTAAATAAAGGATCTTACCCTATAGATCCATTGTGGTCTTGATATTCTATAATAATGGAAACAGCAACCCTAGTTGCCATCTCTATATCTGGGTTAATTGTAAGTTTTACTGGGTATGCCTTATATACTGCTTTTGGGCAACCCTCTCAACAACTAAGAGATCCATTCGAAGAACATGGGGACTAGTTGAAGTAATGAGCCCCCAATATCCCAATATTGGAGGCTCATTGCTTCAATTGAGATAATGAAAAATCATTTCGTCTTTTTAGTTGGAACTTTAGGAGGTTCTCTAAAAAAGATAGCGAAAAAAATAATTCCTAAAGTCGAGACTAAGAGGAATGTATAAACCAATGCTTCCATAGATTTGATCGTGGTTTACAATTATAGCTTTCATACCTGTTTTAGGGGGATTATCTCCCGGATAAAGAAAAAGAAAGAACAAGAGTAAAACAAAATGCAATGATTCAAATCACAACAAAAACAAAAAAAAGTCGAATCGAAAAGGAACAAATGAATGTTCTATCAGACTACCTGTCTTTTTGTAGTTGGATCTCCAAGTTTTTGGAATGCCCCAAATTCTACTTGAGCATCCAAATCTGGGTCGATACCAGCAAAAACATCTCTGAACAAGGTTCTAGCACCATGCCAAATGTGCCCGAAAAAGAAGAGCAGAGCAAACGAAGCATGTCCAAAAGTAAACCAACCCCTTGGACTGCTACGAAAAACACCATCCGATTTTAAAGTAGCACGATCTAATTCAAAAATTTCACCCAATTGAGCACGTCTAGCATATTTTTTCACAGTAGCTGGATCACTATAACTGACTCCATTTAGTTCGCCACCATAGAATTCAACAGTTACACCTACTTGTTCGACACTATACTTCGATTCTGCCCTTCGAAAAGGAACATCAGCTCTAACAATTCCGTCTCCGTCTACCAAAACAACCGGAAATGTTTCAAAAAAAGTAGGCATACGGCGTACAAAAAGTTCACGCCCCTCTTTGTCTCTAAAGATAGGATGTCCTAACCAACCGACGGCTATTCCATCTCCATTGTCCATTGAGCCCGCTCTAAACAATCCCCCTTTTGCCGGATTATTGCCGATGTAATCATAAAAAGCTAATTTTTCAGGAATTTTAGACCAAGCTTCTGATAAACTTTGATTTTCGGCTAGCCCAGCACCAACTCTTCGATATATTTCTTGCTGGAAGTATCCCTGATCCCATTGATAACGAGTGGGACCAAATAATTCAATCGGGGTAGTTGCTGAACCATACCACATAGTTCCAGCAACAACAAAAGCTGCAAAAAAGACAGCTGCGATACTACTGGAAAGGACGGTTTCAATATTTCCCATACGCAATCCTTTGTATAGACGTTGAGGTGGACGCACGCTAAGATGGAAAAGGCCCGCTAATATGCCCAATGTCCCTGCTGCAATATGATGAGAGGCTATTCCTCCCGGAACAAAAGGATCAAAACCTTCCACACCCCATGCGGGATTTACGGATTGTACCCTTCCAGTTAGTCCATAAGGATCGGACACCCATATTCCCGGACCGTACAATCCTGTTACATGAAATGCGCCAAAACCAAAACAAGCCACCCCTGCAAGAAATAAATGAATTCCAAAGATTTTTGGCAAATCCAAAGAAGGTTTTCCAGTACGTTCATCACAAAATATTTCTAGATCCCAATAGACCCAATGCCAGATAGCCGCCAAAAAGCACAAGCCTGAAAACACAATATGTGCCCCGGCCACACCTTCGTAACTCCAAATACCCGGATTCGTTATAGTCCCTCCTGTGATATTCCAACCACCCCACGAATTGGTTATTCCTAAACGAGTCATGAAGGGTATAACAAACATACCCTGTCTCCACATTGGGTCAAGAACAGGGTCAGAGGGATCAAAAACTGCTAATTCATATAGAGCCATCGAACCGGCCCAACCAGCAACCAGAGCTGTATGCATTATATGGACAGAAAGTAAACGGCCGGGATCATTTAATACAACGGTATGAACACGATACCAAGGCAAACCCATGAAAATACCTCTTATATCAACAAAAAATAGACACTATGTAACTTTATTGCACTGTAAAAAACTATACTATGGACCCTTCCCTTTCAGTAGATTATCTCGCATAAACAATTAATATTTGTTCTAGTTTTTTAGTAATAATGGAACAATTCTATTCGTAGGAACAAAAAGAAGCAGATCTATTCTATACCCGATAAGTAACAATACGCAATGGGGGGGGTGACTTTATTTTATATGAGTGTTTCTATTGGATATGGGTGTTTATATCAGTGAATGCAGACATATCCAAGGACGACCTATTCGTCAAAACTTGCCTTTATTCATTTTGTATTCTTTTTTATATATATAATTTTTATGATTTTAAAGAGAAATCGGTAAAATAAAGAAATTTGGTTGGAAAAGGAATCAATTTCCTATTATTTGTATTTTCTTGACTTTGAAAATAGGAAGATGGGAATAAAACAAATATTTGTTTGATTAAAAGTAAAAGAGTATTTTAAAAATTATACATAGAATTCTTATCACGTTTTAGCATTAAAGTAAAAGAGACAACAAAGTAAAAAAAATAGCCAACTTCATTTTTTGACTTTTATGCCTATCGGTGTGCCAAAAGTACCCTATCTTGTTCCAGGTGACGATGAAGCATCTTGGATTGACTTATACAATCGACTTTATCAAGAACGACTGCTTTTTTTAGGCCAAGAGATCAACAGTGAAATTTCCAATCAACTTGTTGGCCTTATGATATTTCTCAGTCTAGAAGACAAGAACAAAGATTTGTATCTATTGATAAACTCTCCAGGCGGAGAGGTAATTTCTGGGATGGGTATTTTTGATACTATGCAACTGATAGAAGCCGAAGTACAAACAATATGCGTAGGATTAGCCGCTTCAATGGGATCTCTTCTTTTGGTAGGAGGAGAAATTACCAAACGTCTAGCATTCCCTCGCGCTAGGGTAATGATCCATCAACCTGCTAGTTCGTTTTTTGAGGGACAAACGGTAGAATGTGTGCTGGAAGCGGATGAATTACTGAAAATGCGCAAAACGTTGACAATGATTTATGCCCAAAGAACGGGCAAACCTTTTTGGCAGATATACAAAGACATGGAAAGAGATCTTTATATGTCAGCAGAAGAAGCCCAAGCCTACGGAATTATTGATACGGTAGCCGATTCTTTGTGAATCGGCTCAAAAATGAGCAGAAAGGATTTCTCAAAACGAATGTATAGAATAATATATGGAGTATAGAATATATATATATTTTTTATCCATATATAGTCATTTAGCTATACTTAGTATAATTTTGTAAATATACTTAGTATAAGTCTATATGAATTCTAGTGATTATAGTTACAATATAATAGTGATTATAGTTACAATATAAGAGATTTTCCTTTCTCTTTTTTCGGACTCCTAACCCCCTAGTGATTCTAGTTGTTACAACCCAACCCCCATCACTCGTGATTCTAGTAGCTACTCGGATATTTTCTTTTCTGTTTTTTCGCTTCGTACCCAACCCAACCGGATTTAATAGAATATTTCTATTTAATAGAATATTTCTAATAATTAATAGATTAATAGAATCTAAATAATTCATAATCATGGGGTTAGGATTGATCTAAACCAGCTTATTATATATACAACTCACCATGCCAACTATTAAACAACTTATTAGAAACACAAGACAGCCAATCCGAAATGTCACAAAATCTCCTGCTCTTCGGGGATGCCCTCAGCGCCGAGGAACGTGTACTAGGGTGTATGTGTGACTCGTTTAGATCATAGACTATTTTATGGTTTCGATTGGTGCAAACCGAATCACCTCACTTTGCAATTTAAGATGAAAAAGACTTTCCCATTGGTAACAAATGGTTATCCATTAAGCGGGAAAAATCCTATTTCAAATAAAGAAAATTTATGCCCTAAATTTTCCCTAAATTTAGCAAGAACGGACTAAGAGGGTCAACTACCCAGCTAATCTTCATACTTAAATACCGTTACTGTATAGATAGATTTCGTTGTGAAAGACCTATTACTAGATATTTCATGGGTAGAGCCCATGAGTGTGAACTGTACAAGTTAACAAGAACATTGAATAAATGAAAATTCAATGAAGGAAGGGGCTCCGGTGTATAGAGAGGACCTCACCGTTTAAAAAGTAATCATAGAAACGATGGAACCCACCATTTCTTTATCTATTTCTATTTAATTTATTATGTTTTTTTAATACCTAGTATCAATACAATTTATTATTTCTAGGTTAAATGCTTATAAAAAAAAAAGAAACAAATCGTGGGTGGGAAGGTTAGAGTAGCAAAAGCCATTGGAATTTTTATTTTATACATTGGAAGAATCCATTTTTGTTATTAATAGACTAGGAAGGATAAAAGAATAACTGAAAGCAAAAAATCAAATAGTTATTCATCAAAGTCTCATTTATTCAATGACCAGAATTAAAAGACAATGACCAGAATTAAAAGAGGATATATCGCTCGAAAACGGAGGGCAAAAATTCGTTTATTTACATCAAGCTTTCGCGGGGCTCATTCAAGACTTACTCGAACTATTTCGCAACAGAAAATAAAAGCTTTGGTTTCGGCTCATCGGGATAGAGATAGGAAAAAAAGAGATTTTCGCGGTTTGTGGATCAGTCGAATAAATGCGGTAATTGGCGATAATAAGAAAAATGTATACTATATTTATAGTAAATTAATGCATAATCTGTACAAAAGGCAATTGCTTCTTAATCGTAAAATAGTTGCACAAATTGCTATATTAAAAGGGAATTGTCTTTTTATGATTGCCAACGAGATCAGATCATCAAAATAAAACCCGGAGATTGAACTCCGGGAAGGTGGTAGAATAGAACAGATTTGTATGATAAAATAGAATTCATATAATAAAGTCATCAAAATGAACAACCACGCTCAATAAAAAAAAAGATTTATTCTTTTTCACTAATTATCTTTTTTCTTACAACGCAACAACCCAATTGGATTGTCTTAGGTTTCAAACAAAATATCAATCCACATTTAATTTGATTTTAGATTCAAATTTAAATTCAATTGAAGAGTAATTCTATTTTTTTTTTTTTTTACGAACACTAGTAGTAGTTCTAGTGGTCGACTCGCTTTTTTCAAATTCCTTTTTTTCATTATTAACAAAAGGTGACGAATTCACAAAAGGTAACAAAGATAAAATACGAGCTTGTTTTATAGCAATTGTAATTAATCGTTGTTGTTTTAAGGTCAATCTATTGACGCGTCTAGATAATATTTTTCCTTGTTGACTAATAAATCGATAAAGTAAAATCATGTTTTTATAATCAATTCGATCCCCCGATTGGATCGGGGACAAAGGCCTACGAAAAGATCGCTTGGATTTAAGAAAGAGTCGCTTAGATTTATCCATGGTTTGTTTATTCCTATCCCCCAATCCCATTTATTATAAAATAAAGGATTTGTTTTATTTATATTCTTTATTATATATATATGTTGTTATATAATGAAATATATGCTATATAATATATATATATTATGTATATAATTTCATGTTATATATCTAATTTATATGTTATATATATAATTTATAGATTTATAGAATTTATAGAATATATCTGAAATATCATTTTTTCATCTACCTTGAAAGGGTGACACACAAGCGATCCATTTTATCTATTTCTTTATCTCTGCGTGAATCGTATGTTTGCAACAAAAGCGACAGAATTTTCTCAATTCCAATCGACTAGGCGTATTGTGTCGATTCTTTTGAGTAATATATCTGGAAATACCTGTTGATTTCTTATTAACACTCTTTTGATCACAACTGGTACATTCCAAAATAACTGTTATTCGGATATCTTTACCCTTGGCCATGAACCTCCTTTGGTTTTTTGATTCACTTAAATCTTCTATTTGGTTTTTTGATTCACTTAAATCTTCTATTTTCAGATTCGAATCGAAGAAGAAAAAAGGAACGAAAAAAAAGTAGAAGTTGATAATTCAAAATCAAATTTTGAAAGATTTTGTTCCAATTAATTTTATATAGTACAGTAATTATAATTAAGTAATACAATGATTTCTAACTATATTTCGAATCGCAGTACAGTATTTAATTTTTCAATTAAGTATCTTGTATGACATTATTGCCCCTGCCCTAGCATTCCATTTCTGGTCTCACTCTATTATTAATAGCAATGGAATTGAATTAATAATTCAATTCCATTGAAACCTGGGAAAAATTTCGAGTTTCATTGAGGCCAAATCCACCTTTCTTCTTTCTCTTTTTTTTTTCTAACTTATTCTTCTAAAAAAAAAGAAATAAATAAAGAAGAAGGAATTAATCACAGATATTTGATTGGATCTCTAATCTTCGTCACCCCTTTCCGTGCCAATAATTAGAATGAAAAAAATGGGAATATCAATGCATCCGGGAATAAACGATTGATTTCTATCAAGAGACCCGCTAAAATCCCGAACCATAGAGTGCTTACCACTGGTGCCACAGAGAGATATGTTTTTAGATCTCGCATTTCAAATCCTCCTTCTTTTTTTTCTTGTAATTTGTAATACATAATTACATATAGGAATATGATCAAATGGTTTTTTTATTAATAACCACTTGTATTTGTCTTGTCGGGAGAAGTCCCAATTCAAATTGAATTGTACAACAATTCATTAGATATTTTTTTATTTTTATAGAGTATTCTTTTTCTTTTTTTTAATAATATAATTATATTATATTTATATTCTCATATTTAACTATATTATATTATTCTTTCTTATTCTATAATTCTATAGAATATTTTTCTTTTTTTATATTATATAAATATCATAGGATATGAAACTAAAAAAAAGAAAAAAATGACAGGATAGAAGGATATATGATATATATAACGGAAAAAT